AAAAATATTATTATAATATTGTAAATAAACACACTTTTGGAGGGCATCTTCCCTTCTCGAGACTTTCCTGTTTCCGGGGGGTTTTCAGGAATTAATAACTGGTCTCGAGTTTAGGGGGGTAGGGGGGTTTTTCCCGCAAAACCCGAGGGGGAGTCGTCTTAACTATGTTAGGAGAAACCATGAATTATTTATGCTCATGATATCAGTTATGCAGTTCTTCTAATAAAATCCTTCACCATGGAACATTTTCCCTTGCAGGCAAGAAAATGTACAACCTTGAAAGAGCGCCTTAGCGCTGCACTGTGAAATGCGATTGAAGGGAAAAAAAAAAAAAATAACCATGTCCATTAGAGTGAACGCCCGGCATGTGGGGTCACGGGGCTCTAGTACTCCACCAACAAGTGATGTAAGTGTCGATGAAAGTGGGAGGAATGATACCAATTAATGGCCCTGAAGTAGGAACCAAATGCCAGGAATAATTCACTGTGTGAAACCCCCACGAATACTTGTCCCTCACCCTCATTAAATGAAGTTACGACGTAGCTGAACGCGAAGCATGTCATCCCTGTCCGTATCGGATTTTTAAATGAAGAGAAGGGGAGTCTAGGTATATATGGGTACTTAAAATCAGTGTTAGGTCTTAACTTGGTGTGGGGTTATTTAGTTGGGTAATTTCTATCAGTATGCAGGTTAGTTGTAGATTTAATTAAATGCAATCAGCATTCTTGAAAGAATGCTGGTGTATGAATGGTCAAAGTCGATTAATGGGGATAATACATATATATGTCCTAATGCATTATACATATGGTTTACATATATATATGGTGTTAATACATATATGTCTTAATCACCAAAGAATGGTTTAATTTAGAATCCTGGCTTTGGGAGCCAGGGGTAGGAGTTAAAATCTCCTTTCTTTGAGCAATAGGGGGGATTTTAACCTCCGGCGGCCGGCTTACAAGACCGGCGCTCTGGCGCTGAGCTACTAGTGCAGATATTGAATAGAAGTTTATTTTCTGCTCAACCTGCTATGGGGAACAGAATTAGGAAGATAGAAAAATATAGAACGGAGGCTACTTGACCAATAATAACATAGGGGTGTTCAACGGGTATGCCCCCGATTCATGTAAGAATTAAGACTGTTGCGACCAAGATTCAGAAGAGGGTCTGGGAGAGAGGGCGGAAGGTAAGGCTTCGTTGTTTTGAGGTATGGAGGAACGGGACTACTATAAGAACGAGAATGGAGGCTAGAAGCGCGAGGACCCCCCCTAGTTTGTCGGGGATAGACCGCAGGATAGCGTACGCGAATAAGAAGTACCACTCTGGTTTAATGTGGGGGGGAGTTACAAGGGGGTTTGCCGGGGTGAAGTTGTCAGGGTCTCCCAAATAGTTGGGGGAAAAGAGGGCGAGAGAAGTAAGGGCCAGGAGTATAATGGCGAATCCGAGAAGGTCCTTGTAAGAGAAGTACGGGTGAAATGGGACTTTGTCTGCGTCAGAGTTAATGCCGGCGGGGTTTGTGGAGCCTGTTTCGTGTAGAAAAAGAAGGTGAATTATTGTGGCAGCAAGAATTACAAAGGGGAAAAGAAAGTGAAATGCAAAGAACCGCGTAAGGGTGGCATTATCTACTGAAAAACCGCCCCAAATTCATTGAACTAGCGTACCTCCAACGTAGGGGACGGCAGAGAGTAGATTTGTAATGACGGTTGCCCCTCAGAAGGACATTTGGCCTCAAGGGAGGACATAGCCTACGAAGGCGGTTATTATCACCAGGAGAAGTAGAATAACCCCGATAGTTCAGGTTTCTTTGTACAGATAGGAGCCATAATAAAGGCCGCGACCGATATGCAGGTAGATGCAGATAAAGAAGAATGAGGCCCCGTTGGCATGAAGATTCCGAATTAATCAGCCGAAATTAACATCACGGCAGATATGGGCGACAGAGGAAAAGGCTGTAGCGACGTCGGAGGTGTAGTGTATGGCTAAGAATAGGCCAGTAAGAATCTGTGAAATTAGGCATACGCCTAAAAGGGAGCCAAAATTTCATCATGCAGAAATGTTGGCGGGGGCAGGGAGATCTACTAGTGCGTGGTTTGCAATTTTAAGTAGGGGGTGGGTTTTTCGTAGGTTGGCCATAATGGTTCTTGTAGTTGAATAACAACGGTGGTTTTTCAAGTCATTAGTCCTGGTTGAAGTCCGGGCAGGAATTATGCTTTATTTAGTTCTTTTATTTATGCAGGGGTTGTTACTAGGGTTAATTGTTGTTGCCTCAAATCCTTCCCCTTATTTTGCAGCCCTTGGGCTGGTAGTGGTGTCTGGAATAGGCTGTGGTTTAATGATGTCTTGTGGTGGGACTTTTCTGTCTTTAATCTTATTTTTGATTTACCTTGGGGGAATATTAGTTGTATTTGCATATTCTTCTGCTCTGGCTTCTGAGACACACCCTGAAACTTGAGGGAGCCCCCGTGTCGTGCTAAATTCTTTGGTTTATGCCGTTGGAGTTTTACTAGCGGCTGGGTTCTTTTGGGGCGGGTGGTATGGCGGCTTTGGGGGCGGCGCAGGGGAGGGGGCGGAGCTATCCGTATTGCGGGGGGATTTAACAGGGGTAGCCTTGATGTATTCTTCTGGAGGATGGCTATTGGTAATCGGGGCAGGTGTTTTACTCCTTACCTTGTTTGTTGTGTTAGAGGTGGTTCGGGGCCTAAGTCGGGGAGCGCTGCGGGCAGTTTAAAGGGCAAGTAGCAGTATTAGAAGCATAAAAGTAACGAAGAAGAGGGCGAGGAAGGTTTTAACTATCCCTTGCTGGGCGTTACTTGTCGTTGTGATGAGGGGGAGGTTTGTAGTAAAAACGGCTTTTGGGCCGGCTTTTTCTAGTCAGGTTTGGTCGACTATTTGGGCAGCAATGAATTGGCCGAGGATTAGGTTTAATTTGGGGGGGAACCGATGAATAATTGTAGGGTAAAATCCAAGCATATTTGAGAAATTGTGGGGGGCAATCTTTGGTGTAGGTTTGAGTTGTTTGCTAGTGAGCTGGGCTAGTTCAAGGGCTGTGAGAAGGCCAATAAGTGTTACTAGGAGGGCTGCCAGTTTTAGTAGGGGAGGTATGGACATAACGGGGGTTTTGGGTAGTACAAGATTAGAGGTAATTAGTAAGCCTGCAACAATGCTTCCTCATGCAAGTCGTTTAATAGGGTTGATCACTGCGGGGTCGTTCTCGTTAATGGGGGATAGAGCGTTAAATCGTGGGTGGCCCATTGCAACGAAAAATACTACTCGTAGGCTGTAGATTGCGGTGAAGGAGGTGGCAAGGAGTGTCAGGACAAGGGCTCAGGCGTTGAGGTAGGAGGTGTTGAGGGCTTCAATGATGGCATCTTTTGAAAAAAATCCGGCTAAAAAGGGGGTCCCTGTTAAGGCGAGGCTCCCGACTGTGAAGCAGGAGGAGGTAAAAGGAGCAAGGTGGTGTATGCCCCCCATTTTCCGGATGTCTTGTTCATCGTTTAGGCTGTGAATGATAGAGCCTGAGCATAGGAACAGCATGGCTTTGAAAAAGGCGTGGGTGCAGATATGCAGGAAGGCCAAGTGTGGCTGGTTTAACCCGATTGTTACTATTATAAGGCCTAGTTGGCTTGATGTTGAAAAAGCAACAATTTTTTTAATGTCATTTTGGGTAAGGGCACAGCAGGCGGTGAAGAGGGTGGTTAGGGCGCCGAGGCAGAGGCAGGTGGTTAAAATAAAGGGGTTGTCTTGGATGAGGGGGGCCGTACGGATTAGCAGGAAAATGCCGGCAACAACCATGGTGCTTGAGTGAAGTAGGGCAGATACCGGCGTAGGCCCCTCCATTGCAGAGGGCAGCCAGGGGTGAAGCCCAAATTGGGCAGACTTTCCTGTTGCAGCAATGATTAGTCCTAGGAGCGGATATGTAAGGTCCTCGYCCCGTGTTGATGAGAAGATTTGTTGTAGTTCTCATGAGTTAGTGTTGGTTGCTATTCAAGCTATAGCAAAAATAAGGCCAATATCCCCGACTCGATTATAAAGTACTGCTTGTAGGGCAGCTGTATTTGCATCCGCTCGCCCATACCATCAGCCAATTAGAAGGAAGGATATAATGCCTACGCCTTCCCAGCCGATGAAGATTTGAAACATGTTATTGGCGGTAACTAAGATAATTATGGCGATTAAGAACGTAAGGAGGTACTTGAAAAAACGATTTATGTAAGGGTCCGCGTGCATATACCAGGATGCAAACTCTAGGATGGACCAGGTAACATAAAGAGCTACTGGCGTAAAAATAACTGAGTAGAAGTCAAATTTTAGGCTGATGTTAATGTCAAATATAAGGGTATTTATCCAGTTTCAGTTAGTAATTACTGTTTCAGCCCCCTCGGAAAGAAATAGAAATAGGGGGAGGAGGCTTACAAAGAAGGCTAATTTCACTGCAGTTTTTACTTGCTTAACAGCCCAGGAGGGGTCTTTAGGTGTGGGTGAAAAGGTGGTAAAAATTGGTAGTAAGAGTAAAGAGAAGATAATAATTAGGCTCGTCGTTATTATTAGAGGTGTGGGGTGCATAGCTTTTACTTGGAGTTGCACCAAGAGTCTTTGGTTCCTAAGACCAACGGATGAGCTATTATCCTTTAAAAGCTTCGAGGGAGCGTCGGAGTTCAACCGAGGGTACGGAGGGTAGCAGCCTTCGTTGCTTGCAAGCCTCTCTCGGTGGACAAAGGGAGTTTAACCCTTATCTTTAGAATCACAATCTAATGTTTTTATTATACTATGCCTACAGGCTGTTCACCCTCAGATTAGGGCGGGCTTGGCAATAAGTAGCAGGAGGGGGAGAAGGTGAAGGGCCAGAAGTAGGTGCTCACGGGTATATGAGGCATTTAAGGCAATAATATGTGTGGGAGTGGGGCCCCGTTGTGTTATTAGAAATATGTAAAGGGAGTAGCCAGCGGTGATTAAAGTGCCGGCCCCTGTCAGGGCAATTGTTATTCAGGATCAGTTGAATAAAGAGGTAATAATCATTAGTTCTCCTATCAGGTTGGGCAGAGGCGGGAGGGCAAGGTTGGCTAGGCTAGAGATGAACCATCATGCTGTTATAAGAGGGAGGAGGGTTTGTAGTCCTCGGGCTAAGACTATTGTTCGGCTGTGGGTTCGTTCGTAGTTTGTGTTTGCAAGGCAAAATAGGGCGGAGGAAGTGAGGCCGTGGGCAATTATTAAGATTAGGGCGCCAGAAAAGCCCCAGGGGGTTTGAATTAAGATGCCCCCGGCAACAAGGCCCATGTGGCCCACGGACGAGTAGGCAATAAGCGACTTTAGGTCTGTCTGTCGTAAACAAATAGACCCGGTCATGACTACTCCTCATAATGCAAGAATAATAAACGGGTAGCTGAGCTCCTTAGTAAGGGGTTCAAGTATTGTTATTATTCGCATTATCCCGTAACCCCCCAATTTTAGAAGAACAGCTGCTAGAACCATGGACCCTGCAATAGGGGCTTCAACGTGGGCTTTAGGCAGTCAAAGATGTATCCCATAGAGTGGCATCTTGACTAGGAAGGCCAGGAGGCACCCGGCCCATCAGATTTTGTCCCCTGCCGAGAGAAGGGGGAAGGCGGGGGCATACTGTAGTGTGAGAAGGGAGAGGGTGCCAGCTGAGTTTTGTAGTATTAGGAGGGCTACAAGGAGGGGCAGGGAGCCGGCTAATGTATAGAAAAGAAAGTATGTGCCGGCATTAAGGCGCTCAGTCTGGTTTCCTCAGCGAGTAATAATAATAAGGGTGGGAATAAGGGTGGCTTCAAATATGATATAAAAAAGAATGACTTCCGTAGCGGAAAATGCTATAATGAGAAAGATTTGAAGGGAGGTAAGGAGTGTTAAGTACATGCGTTGCCGGTTGAGGGGCTCAGAAGCAGCATGATTTTGGCTGGCAAGAATTATTAGGGGGAGTAGTCAGCAGGTAAGGACTAGGAGCGGGGTGGAGAGGGGGTCTAGGGCTATTATATGATTTAGGCTTGATCAGCCTGTTTCCCCCGAACTATTTAATCAGGTGAGGCTAAATAGGGCAATAATAAGACTTTGCGCGAGTGTGGCAGACCACAGTCATTTTGGGGCAGCAAGCCAGGCGGTGGGGACGAGCATAAGGGTTGGGATTAGGATTTTTAGCATTGCAGTAGATTAAGGCTTTGAAGGTGATCAGTGCCGTGAGTACGGGCTGTTGCTACTAGGAGGGCGAGACCAGCGCTGGCTTCGCAAGCAGAAAATGCTAGTAGAATAAGGGGGGATGCGGAGAATCCGGGGGCGGAGAGTTCCAGTGTCCATAGGGACAAGGCTAGAAATAATGATAGTATCATACCCTCTAAGCACAGTAAGGCAGATAGGAGGTGGGTTCGATGGAATGCGAGCCCTGCTAGGCCTAGTAGGAAGGCAGAGGAAAAGGTAAATTGCATGGGGGTCATTAGGTAATTGCGGACTTTAACTGCAAGCTTTTGAGCCGAAATCAAATATTTTAATTAAAATAATAACCTATTCAGCTCACTCAAGCCCCCCCTGAAGCCACTCATAAATGAGGCCTAGGGTAAGGAGGGAGAGGACCAGGGCAGCTCAAAAAAAGGTGGCTAAAGGATCGGGGAGCTGGTCCCCTCAGGGGAGAGGTAGTAGAAGAGCAATTTCGAGGTCGAAAAGTAGAAATAAGATAGCGACTAAAAAAAATCGTATTGAGAAGGGTAAGCGGGCAGAGCCGAGGGGGTCAAACCCGCACTCATAGGGGGATAGTTTCTCCTGGTCGGGGCTTATTTGAGGGAGCCAAAAGGAGACGAGGGCTAAAATGCTTGAAAGGGCCATAGTAATGATAATAATTACAGTAATCAAGTTCATTATCTTTCCTTGGACTTTAACCAAGACCGGGTGATTGGAAGTCACTTATACTTTTTGGTACTAGAAAGATATGAGCCTCATCAATAAATTGAGATATATAGGAAAAGTCAAACTACGTCCACAAAGTGTCAGTATCATGCGGCGGCCTCGAAGCCAAAGTGGTGCTCCGTTGTAAAGTGGTAGTTCACTTGACGTAGTAGACAGATGGCCAAGAAAGATGTTCCAATAATGACGTGTAGTCCGTGGAATCCTGTTGCTACGAAGAAAGTAGACCCATAAACACCGTCTGCGATTGTGAATGGGGCTTCGTAGTACTCCATTCCTTGAAGAAACGTAAAGTATCCGCCTAGTAAAATTGTAAGGGCTAACGACTGAATGGCCTGTTTTCGCTCGCCCTCTATGATGCTATGGTGGGCTCAGGTTACAGTGACCCCCGAGGAGAGGAGTACTGCTGTATTGAGAAGGGGAACCCCAAAGGGGTCTAATGGGGTTACTCCTGTTGGGGGTCAGCAGCCCCCAATCTCAGGAGAAGGGGCTAGGCTGGCGTGGAAGAAAGCTCAGAAAAAGCCGAGGAAAAAGAATACTTCGGATGTAATAAATAAGATTATCCCGAATCGAAGGCCTTTTTGAACAGGGGGGGTGTGGTGCCCTTGAAATGTGCCTTCTCGGACAATATCCCGTCATCATTGGTATATTGTTAGAAGAAGAAGTGTTGTACCTAAATAAATAAGGACTATAGAGTTGTAATGGAACCAGATAGCAAGTCCGGAGGTTATTAGGAGGGCTGCGATTGCACCTGTAAGGGGTCAGGGGCTTGGGTCTACTATGTGATATGCATGTGCTTGGTGTGCCATTAATTAGACGTTTTCTTGTAGGTAAAGGCTTATTAGGAGAACAAAGACGTAGGCTTGAATTATAGCTACAGCCACTTCAAGGATTGTTAGTAGAAACAGTACTACCCCGGTTAAAATGGCGACTGTAGGCATTAGGGGGAGAAGCACGAAAGCGGCAGTTGCGATTAGTTGCATTAGGAGATGGCCTGCGGTTAAGTTCGCCGTTAGCCGAACACCTAGGGCAAGGGGGCGGATAAATAGACTAATTGTCTCGATAATAATAAGTACGGGGATAAGGGGCACGGGAGTGCCTTCTGGGAGAAGATGGCCTAAGGCTGCGGTCGGTTGATTTCGCATTCCAATAAGAACCGTCGCGAGTCAAAGGGGTACAGCAAGGCCTATGTTTAAGGATAGTTGGGTTGTGGGGGTAAAGGTGTAGGGGAGAAGCCCTAACATATTAATAGAAATAAGGAAGATTATTAAAGAGGCTAGAATTAGGGCTCATTTGTGTCCGCCCACGTTAATGGGTGTAAATATCTGCGATAAAAAGCGATTAACGAATCAGCCTTGCAGTGTTAGTAGGCGATTGTTTAGTCATCGAGAAGTGGGGGTGGGAAATAGAAGTGAAGGGACAACCATTGCTACTGCAATGAGGGGAATGCCCAGGAAAATGGGGGTCTCAAATTGGTCGAAGAAGCTTAGGTTCATGGTCAAGTTCAGGGCTCTGTTTTGGGGACTTGAGTGCTCTGAGAGGCAGGCTCATTTGGGAATGTGTGAGAAAGGGTCTTAGGTACAACAAGGGTTAAAAATACGAGTCAGGAGAATACTAGGATGGCGAATCAGGGTGCGGGGTTTAACTGAGGCATGCCGCTAAGGGTGGTTGGGAAACACCGGTCTTTAGCTTAAAAGGCTAACGCTATAGGCCCGTCTTAGCTTCTTAGCGAGGCATCTTCTAGTATAAGTGTCGATCAGTCTTGGAAGTATTTAAGGGGGACTGCTTCTACTACGATTGGCATAAAGCTGTGGTTGGCGCCGCAGATTTCGGAGCATTGGCCATAAAAGACCCCGGGGCGGGAGGCAATAAAAGCTGTTTGATTGAGGCGACCAGGGACGGCGTCTATTTTGACCCCAAGCGCAGGGACAGCTCAAGAGTGGAGCACGTCTTCAGCGGTTACCAGTACTCGGATGGGGGCCTCGGTGGGGACGACCATTCGATGATCGACCTCTAAGAGTCGAAACTGGCCAGGGTTAAGGTCCTGTGTGGGAACCATGTAGGAGTCGAAGGCAATTTCCTTGTAGTCTGTGTACTCGTAACTTCAGTACCACTGGTGGCCGATGGCTTTGATTGTTAGGTGTGGGCTATTAATCTCGTCCATAAGATAAAGAATTCGAAGGGAAGGCAGGGCAATTAAAATAAGGATAATAGCGGGTAAAATGGTTCAAATAATCTCAATTTCTTGGGAGTCTAGGATATATATGTTTGTTAGCTTTGTTGTAACCATGGCGACGATAATGTAAAGCACGAGGGTGCTAATTAGGAATACGATTATAAGGGCGTGGTCGTGAAAATGAAGAAGCTCTTCTATAACAGGGGATGCTGCGTCTTGAAAACCTAGTTGTGAGGGATGGGCCATTAAGTAAGATACGCAGGGGTTTAACCTACAATTTTGCCTTGACAAGGCAATGTACTATCATTATACTAGTATCTTATGAAGAAAGTGACAGAGTGGCCATGTGTCCGGCTTGAAACCGGTTTAAGGGGGTTCAATTCCTCCCTTTCTCGCTAGTGAGAGGCTTGTACTTGTACAAAAGCTGGCTCTTCAAATGTATGGTAGGGGGGCGGGCAGCCGTGCAGTCATTCAATGTTGGTTGCGGTGAGCTCAACTGATAAAACTTCCCGCTTGGATGCAAAGGCTTCTCAAATAATGAAGAGGAACATGATAACGGCAGTAAGTGACACAAGAGAGCCTAATGAAGAAACGGTGTTTCAAAGGGTGTAGGCGTCAGGGTAGTCTGAATATCGTCGGGGCATCCCGGCTAGTCCTAGGAAGTGTTGGGGGAAGAATGTTAGGTTAACACCCACAAATATAACGCCAAAGTGAATTTTGGATCATGTGCTGTGGAGGGTATACCCGGAAAGAAGGGGGAATCAGTGGACGAAGCCCGCCATAATAGCGAAGACGGCCCCCATAGAAAGAACATAATGGAAGTGGGCAACCACATAATATGTGTCGTGTAGTGTGATGTCTAAAGAAGAGTTTGCTAAGACAATGCCGGTTAAGCCGCCAACTGTAAAAAGGAAAATGAAGCCCAGGGCTCATAGTAGGGGAGTCTCTCATTTAATAACTCCCCCATGGAGTGTGGCAAGTCAGCTAAATACTTTAACCCCGGTTGGAATTGCGATAATTATTGTAGCGGAAGTAAAGTAAGCTCGGGTGTCTACGTCTATTCCTACTGTGAACATGTGGTGGGCTCAAACGATAAACCCGAGCAGCCCGATGGCTATTATGGCTCAGACTATTCCTATATAACCGAAGGGTTCTTTTTTCCCGGCGTAGTAAGCGACAATGTGCGAGATTATCCCGAAGCCTGGTAAAATTAAAATATAGACTTCAGGGTGCCCAAAGAATCAAAACAAATGCTGATAGAGGATTGGGTCCCCCCCTCCTGCGGGGTCGAAGAATGTTGTATTTAAGTTCCGGTCTGTTAGTAGTATTGTAATGCCAGCAGCTAAGACGGGGAGGGAAAGAAGTAGAAGGACGGCTGTAATTAAGACTGATCACACAAATAAAGGTGTTTGGTATTGAGAAATCGCGGGGGGTTTTATGTTTAAAATTGTTGTAATAAAATTAATAGCCCCAAGAATTGAAGAAATTCCCGCTAAATGTAGAGAAAAGATTGTTAAGTCAACAGAAGCCCCGGCATGGGCCAGGTTTCCTGATAGCGGGGGGTAGACAGTTCAACCGGTACCTGCCCCAGCTTCAACTCCGGAGGAGGCTAGAAGCAGTAGGAATGAGGGGGGAAGAAGCCAGAAGCTTATATTGTTTATTCGGGGAAAAGCCATATCCGGGGCCCCAATCATTAGGGGGATAAGCCAGTTTCCAAACCCTCCAATCATAAGTGGTATTACTATAAAGAAAATTATTACGAAGGCATGCGCAGTAACGATTACGTTGTAGATTTGGTCATCTCCGAGCAAGGCCCCGGGTTGACTTAGTTCGGCTCGGATAAGCAGGCTTAAAGCTGTGCCTACTATTCCGGCTCAAGCACCGAAGACTAAATAGAGGGTGCCAATATCTTTATGGTTTGTTGAAAAGAATCATCGTGTGATTGCCACAGGTAAAATGGCTGAGAGTCTAAGCGCTGGTTTGTAGCCCCATGTAGAGAGGTTCAATTCCTCTTTTTACCAAGCCCCGAGGTGTTTACATATTAGATTGCAAATCTTAAGTTGCAGAGTTACGTCTGCCGGGGCTTTCCCCGCCTTTTAGCCCGGCAGGCGGGGAAAGACTAGATGGATGCTCGCTGGTTAGGGCGCTTAGCTGTTAACTAAGAGTTTGTAGGATCGAGGCCTTCCTGTCTAGAAAGGCTTTAGCTTAATTAAAGTGTTTGTTTTGCATACAAAAGATGTGGGTTAATGTCCTGCAAGTCTTATCAGAGGCTGGGAGATTTTCACTCCCGCTTAGAGCTTTGAAGGCTCTTGGTCTTGTGTTATCCTAAGCCTCTTTTAAAAGGCGGTTATAGCGGTGATGGCGGGGGCTAGGGGGAGGAGGAGGGTTGAAAGGGCGGTGACGGTAGAGAGGGGGAGAATTTGTTGGGGGGAGGAAAATCGCCATGGGGCAGTATTTGCTAGGGTATTAGGGGACATAGTGAGAGTCATGGCGTAGCAGAGTCGTAGGTAGAAGTAGAGGCTTAGGAGGGCGGTCAAAGCTGCTAGGGTGGCGGTCAGGGGGAGCCCTTGTTTGGTTAATTCCTGAAGAATTAGTCATTTGGGCATAAAGCCTGTAAGGGGAGGCAGGCCTCCAAGGGAAAGAAGGGTTAAAGGCACTATCGCTGTTATTAGGGGGGCTTTTACTCAGGTGGTTGCCAGGGCATTAATATTTGTTGCATTATTAAATTTAATGGTTAAAAAGGCTGCCGAGGTTATAACTAGATATGTTGAGAGAGCTAAGAGTGTCAGGGCGGGTGCGAATTGGGCAATAATTATTATTCACCCGAGGTGTGCAATTGAGGAGTAGGCTAGGATCTTTCGTAGCTGCGTTTGATTTAAGCCCCCTCAGCCCCCGACAAGGGTAGAGGTAATGGCCAGTAAAACAAGAATTGTTTGGTCCTGTAGTGGAATTTGAAGTAGTAGGGCAAAAGGGGCTAGTTTTTGTCAGGTGGAGAGAATCAGCCCCGTGGTTAGGTCAAGGCCCTGTAATACTTCAGGGAGTCATGTATGAAGAGGGGCAAGTCCAATTTTTAAGGAAAGAGCAACAATAATTATTGTTGTAGGAACCGGGTGTGCTATTAGGTGAATGTTCCATTGTCCTGTGAGTCAGGCATTAGTTGTACTGGCAAATAGCAGGGTTGCTGCAGCTGTTGCCTGTGTTAAGAAGTATTTGGTGGTGGCTTCGACTGCTCGGGGGTGGTGGTGTTGAGCTATGAGAGGGATGATGGCTAAAGTATTAATTTCAAGGCCCATTCAGGCTAGGAGCCAGTGGGAGCTTGCAAAGGTGATAGTAGTGCCTAGGCCTAGAGCGAAAAGAAGCAAGGCTAAAATGTATGGGTTCATTAGTAAAGGAAGGAGTTTAACCAACATTTTTGGGGTATGGGCCCAAAAGCTTATTTTAGCTGACTTTACTAGGAAGTGGTGTAGTGGAAGCACTAAGAGTTTTGATCTCTTCAGGTAGGGTTCGAGACCCTTCTTTCTAAGGAGTCGGGGGGAGTTTAACCCCCATGATTCACTCTATCAAAGTGGCCCTTTATTCAGGCACGGCTCCGTATTATATTTGGGGGGGGAGGCCTGAAAATGCCAGGGGTAGGGCGAGGTGTCAGACAACAAAAGCTAGTGTTAGGGGGAGAAAGTTTTTTCAGATTAGGTGCATTAGCTGATCATAGCGAAATCGGGGGTAGGAGGCTCGAACTCATAAGAATAGGACAGAAAGGAGTGCTGCCTTAGTCATTAAGTTGACAGCTGAAAGCTCCGGGAAGTAAGGAAGGTGAGAGGCCCCAAAGAAAAGGGTGGCCGAAAGGGTATTTATTAATAAAATATTGGCGTATTCTGCCAGGAAAAAAAGGGCAAAGGGGCCCCCTGCGTATTCAACATTAAAGCCCGAGACTAATTCAGACTCCCCCTCGGTTAAATCGAAGGGGGCTCGGTTGGTTTCTGCTAGAGTAGAAATATACCACATAGCAGCGAGAGGTCAGGCGGGGATCAGGAGTCAGATACTTTCTTGAGTAATGTTAAAGGTTTGTAATGTGAAGCCCCCCGTAAAAATGATGGCGCTTAACAAAATAAGGCCTAGGCTAACTTCGTACGAAATTGTTTGGGCTACTGCTCGGAGTGCCCCAATTAGTGCATACTTTGAATTTGAAGCTCATCCTGAGCCTAGAATTGAGTACACTGCTAGGCTTGATAGGGCCAAAATAAAAAGGATGCTTAGATTTAGGTCGGCTACTGGGTGGGGAAAAGGGATGGGGGCTCATAGGGTGAGGGCCAGGGTGAGCGCGAGCATGGGGGCTAGTAAAAATAGTAAGGGGGAAGAGGAGGATGGGCGTACGGGTTCTTTAATAAATAGTTTTACCCCGTCTGCGATGGGCTGTAGGAGGCCGTATGGCCCTACAACATTGGGCCCTTTTCGGAGTTGCATGTACCCAAGTACTTTCCGTTCGAGGAGGGTCAAGAAGGCTACGGCTAGGAGTACGGGCACAATATACGCCAAGGGGTTAATTAGGTAGGTTAAAATTGTAGCAAGCATAGCTAAGGAGAGGATTTGAACCTCTATATAAAGGGCTTAGGTCTTTTGCATTAAATCCGAGTTCTGCCACCTTAGCTTGCCTTTTTCTCAGGCAGAGGGTGTACCCCCCTTTACCCCTTTTAGTGGGGGTCATTAGGTGGGGGCAGGGCATACTTAAAGCATGGGCCCCCTCTCTTCGGTCCTTTCGTACTAGAAAAGAGTGTACTCATAGATAGAAACTGACCTGGATTTCTCCGGTCTGAACTCAGATCACGTAGGACTTTAATCGTTGAACAAACGAACCCTTAATAGCGGCTGCACCATTAGGAAGTCCTGATCCAACATCGAGGTCGTAAACCCCCTTGTCGATATGGGCTCTAAAAGGGGATTGCGCTGTTATCCCTAGGGTAACTGGGTCCGTTGATCGGCATTGCCGGATCTTGTAGGTCAGATATTCTGTTTGCTTGAGCTGTGGCTCTGGCCTCAGGGGTGTGCCCTTTCCACGTGGGGGTTTCTTTTTACTCCGCGGTCGCCCCAACCAAAGACATGCGGGCAGGGACTATTTGGTTCATTCCTGTTTATTTAGGGGGTTTAACGTAGGCTGTCCTGGTGTCTGAAGCTCCATAGGGTCTTCTCGTCTTATGTATATATGTCCGCTTCTGCACGGGCAGATCAATTTCATTGACTAGAAAAAGGAGACAGCTTAGCCCTCGTTATGCCATTCATACTGGTCCTTATTTAAAAGACAAGTGATTACGCTACCTTCGCACGGTCAAAATACCGCGGCCGTTAAACTTTCGTCACAGGGCAGGCGGGACCTCTTATACTCGAGGGGCAAGAGGCGATGTTTTTGGTAAACAGGCGAGGCCATGGTTTGCCGAGTTCCTTCTTTTTCTTTTTGTCTTTCGTAAAACACACCTGTGTGGGGTTAACGCTAATTTTTGAGGGGGCTTCTAGTTTTAAGGGGCTTATCTCAATACCCTCTGTTTTGGGGGCGTTAATTTTCAGTGTTAGTTCGTTCTGATTTACACGGGGGTTTAGAGAGAGTCTTGGCTCTCTTATTACTCATGTTAGCAGTATCTCTCCCATGTGTGCATGGGAGGGCCTGATATATAAAGGGGCTTAAGATAGTGTTGTCGGGATTTTAGGGGAGTATATACTTGAGCTTTAACGCTTTTGATTAGGGTGGCTGCTTTTAGGCCCACCTGGGTATGGCTCCTTAAGTCTTTTGATCTTTAGCCGTCTATTAAAGTTGTATCTTTCTTCAAGAGAGCTGTCCCTCTCTTGAATAGCTCTTTTGTCGTTCTTTTGTTCTGGCAAGGGGGCTCCCTAGTTGATTAAAAAAGTCAAAAGGTTGAACTTCTATTCAAATCTCAGGCAACCAGCTATAACTAAGCTCGGTAGGTCTATCACCTCTACTCAGAGCTCTTCCCACTCTTTTGCCACAGAGACGGGTTCACCCTATATTAGGTTGTCTCGGAGTAGCTCGCTTAGTTTCGGGGTATCAAACATAAAGGTCTCTTTGCTTGAGGGGTTCTGGCTAATTCATGATGCAAAAGGTACGAGGTATAAACTCTGCTTTTCTCTCCTTTACTGGGTTATTTCATTTCTCTTTCAGCTTTCCCTTGCGGTACTTTTTCTATTGCGCCATAGGTCCTTTTTTGTCTCACATACTTGGGGGGAAAAATGGTTTGTTTTTGTAGGGCTTGAAATTTTGGGGGTATTAATGGGGGTTGTTGTTTTTTAAGGGTGGGCTAGCTATTGGGGATCAGTGCGGCCCGGTTTGCACGGGCGTCTTCTCGGTGTAAGGGAGATGCTGTGCTATTTAGCTACGCTCTGGGTTTTTCCAAGTGCACCTTCCGGTACACTTACCATGTTACGACTTGCCTCCCCTTATAGTTTGATTAGGCATTAGTTATTTGCGGTGAGTTATCGGGGAGAGTGACGGGCGGTGTGTGCGCGCTTCAGGGCCATTTTCAGGGGGGCTCTCTATTCCTCCCTTACTGCTAAATCCTCCTTCATATGTATATTTCATTACATGGTTCGTGTTTACTGGTACAGTAAATGTAGCCCATTTCTTCCCCTCTCGTACGCTACACCTCGACCTGACGTTTTGGGCTATGCCAATTTTGCTTACGGTGGTTCCTTCATAGGGTAAGCTGACGACGGCGGTATATAGGCGGGGAAAACAAGAGAGGGTGAGGTTGAACGGGGAGTATCGGTTCTAGAACAGGCTCCTCTAGGGGGGTCTAAAGCACCGCCAAGTCCTTTGGGTTTTAAGCTGGGGCTCGTTGTTCCCTGGCGAATATAAAGTGTAAAAAGTTTAATTTATGTTTGGGGCTAGGCATAGTGGGGTATCTAATCCCAGTTTGTTCCCTAGCTTTCGTGGGGTCATACTAGTTAAGGTCACTTTCGTAGGAGGGCTTCCTGCCTTCGGATGCGTATAACAGCCTTGAAGATGTTCGACCTTAGTTAAAGATTCTATTAACCACTCTTTACGCCGATGTTTGTCAACATGGGCCTCTCGTATAACCGCGGTGGCTGGCACGAGTTTAACCGGCCCTTTATGATATTAACTAAGTCAAGTTTACACTTATGGCTTAATGTTTATTACTGCTGGGTTCCCATGGGGGTGTGGCTAAGCAAGGTGTCGTGGGCTAACTAGGGTTGTGCCTGATACCGGCTCCTTTTTACCAGATGTGGGGCATAGGTAGGGCATTCTCACAGGGGTGCGGAGACTTGCATGTATAAATTTAATCAAAGCTGACAGTAAAGCCAGGACCAAGCTTGTGTGTTTATGAGGCTTTCTAGGGCCTATCTTAACATCTTCAGTGTTATGCTTTAGTTAAGCTACATTAAC